AACCTGGTACTCAACTAACATTAAGAACTTTTCATACTGGCGGAGTATTCACAGGGGGTACTGCAGAATATGTACGAGCCCCTTCTAATGGAAAAATAAAATTCAATGAGGATTTGGTTCATCCCGCACGTACACGTCATGGACAACCCGCCCTTCTATGTTATATAGACTTGTATGTCACTATTGAGAGTGAAGATATTCTACATAATGTGAATATTCCACCAAAAAGTTTGCTTTTAGTTCAAAACAATCAATATGTTGAATCCGAACAAGTGATTGCCGAAATTCGTGCGGGTACATCCACCTTGAATTTTAAGGAAAGGGTTCGAAAACATATTTATTCTGACTCGGAGGGGGAAATGCACTGGAGTACCGATGTGTACCATGCACCCGAATTTGCATACAGTAATGTTCATCTCTTACCAAAAACAAGTCGTTTATGGATATTATCAGGAAGGCCGTACAGATCCAGTGTAGTTACCTTTTCGCTCCACAAGGATCAAGATCAAACGAACGTTCATTCTCTTTCTTTCGAACAAAGATATATTTCTAACTCCTCAGTGACTAATGATCAAGTAAAAGATAAATTTTCGGACCCTTCTAGTAAAAAAAAGGATAGGATTCCGGATTATTCAGAACTTAATCGAATGGGTCATTGTAATCTCATATATCCTGCCAAAAATTTTGATTTATTGGCAAAGAGGCGAAGAAATAGATTCATTGTTCCATTTCAATTGAGTCAAGAACGAGACAAAGAATTAATGCCCCCTTCCCATATTTCGATTGAAATACCCATAAATGGTATTTTCCCTAGAAATAGTATTTTTGCTTATTTCCACGATCCGCGATACCGAAGAAAGAGTTCGGGAATTACTAAATATGGGACTATAGAGATAAATTCAGTCGTTGAATTTCGACCAAAAGACCAAACGAAAGTAGATCCCCTTTTTTTCATTCCCGAGGAAGTGCATATCTTACCCGGATCTTCTCCCATAATGGTACGGAACAACAGTATCATTGGAGTAGATACGCAAATCACTTTAAATATACGAAGCCGAGTAGGCGGAGTGGTCCGAGTGGAGAGAAAAAAAAACAAGATTGAACTTCAAATTTTTTCTGGAGATATCCATTTTCCTGGGGAGATAGATAAGATATCCCGACACAGTGGCATTTTGATACCACCAGGAAAGACAAATTCCAAGGAATCAAAAAATTTGAAAAATTGGATCTATGTCCAACGGATCACCCCTACCAAGAAAAAAAAGTTTTTTGTTTTGGTTCGACCCGTAGTCACATATGAAATAACGGATGGTATAAATTTAGCAACACTTTTCCCTCAGGATCTGTTGCAGGAAAGGGATAATGTGCGACTTCAAGTTGTCAATTATATCTTTTATGGAAATGGCAAAGCCACTCGGGAAATTTCTGACACAAACATTCAATTAGTTCGTACTTGTTTAGTATTGAATTGGAACCAAGACAAAAAAAGTTCTTCTATCGAAGAGGCCGGGGCTTCCCTTGTTGAAGTAAGAACAAATGGTATGATTCGAGATTTTATAAGGATCGATTTAGCAAAATTCGCTTTTTCGTATATGGGGAAAAGGAATGATCCCTTATTTTTTAATGATGATGGACCATATCATACCAATATGAATCCATTTTATTCCATTTTTTCAAAGACAAAACTTCAAAAATCATTTAACCAAAATCAAGGAACTGTTCGTACGTTGTCGGGTAAAAATAAGGAATGTCAACCTTTTCTAATTTTGTCATCATCCAATTGTTTTCGAATAGGTCCATTCACATTCAACGGTGTAAAATATCACAAAGAATCAATTAAAAAAGATCACCTAATTCCAATTAGGAATTCATTGGGTCCTTTAGGAACAGCCCTTCAATTTGCGAATTTTTTTTCATTTTACTATTTAATAACTCATAATCAGACCTTGGTAACTAATTATTTACAACTTGACAATTTAAAACAAACCTTTCAAGTACTTAATTTTAAATATTATTTAATGGATGAAAATGGGAGAATTTATAATCCCGATCAATGCAGTAACATCATTTTGAATCCATTAAAATTGAATTGGTATTTTCTTCATTACAATTTTTGTGAAGAGACATCCACAAAAATTTGTCTTGGACAATTTCTTTGCGAAAATGCATGCATATCCAAACACCAACCGCACTTAAAATCGGGTCAAGTTCTAATTGTTCAATTTGACTCTGTAGTAATAAGATCGGCTAAGCCTTATTTGGCCACCCCAGGAACAAGAGTTCAAAGTCATTATGGGGAAATCATTTATGGAGGGGATATATTAGTTACATTTATATATGAAAAATCGAGGTCTAGTGATATAACACAAGGTCTTCCAAAAGTGGAACAAGTCTTAGAAGCTCGTTCGATTGATTCAATATCCATGAATCTAGAAAGTAGGATTGATGGTTGGAACGAACATATAACAAGAATTCTAGGGAATTCTTGGGGATTCTTGATTGGAGCTGAGCTAACTATGGCGCAAAGTCGTATTTCTTTGGTTAATAGGATCCAAAGGGTTTATCGATCCCAGGGGGTGCAGATCCATAATAGGCATATAGAACTTATTGTACGTCAAATAACATCAAAAGTCTTGGTTTCAGAAGATGGAATGTCTAATGTTTTTTTGCCCGGAGAACTAATTGAGTTGTTGCGGGCGGAACGAACGGGGCGCGCTTTGGAAGAAGCGATCTGCTATCGAGCTATCTTATTGGGAATAACGAGAGCATCTCTAAATACTCAAAGTTTTATATCCGAAGCGAGTTTTCAAGAAACTGCTCGAGTTTTAGCAAAAGCAGCTCTCCGGGGCCGGATCGATTGGTTGAAAGGACTAAAAGAAAACGTTGTTCTGGGGGGGATGATACCTGCCGGTACCGGATTCAAGGGATTCGTACACCGTTCAAATCAACAAAAGAACATTTCCTTGAAAACAAAAAAAAAGAATCTATTCGAGGGAGAAATGAGAGATATTTTGTTTTACCATAGAGAATTATTTGATTCTTGTCTTTCAAAGAATTTCCACGATAGACCAAAACAACAATGATTTCTGGGATTTAATACAAGAGATTCATCCTTTTTATCTTCTCTGTATTTGTTATGGTTATTTAATTTAGTAATAAAATAAAGAAATTCAAATAATAACAAATAGAAAGAAATTAGTGGTTTGGGTTGTGTATCAATGGCCAATCCGCCTTAGAAAAGAAGGTTCCGTTGGAACAATTACTTATTTCAGGATACCTCGTCTCTTTATTAAATAAAAAAAGGGAAAGTGTGGGGAGAAATGACAAGAAGATATTGGAACATCAATTTGGAAGAGATGATGGAGGCGGGAGTTCATTTGGGTCACGGGATTCGGAAATGGAATCCTAGAATGGCACCTTATATCTCTGCAAAACGGAAGGGCATTCATATTATAAATCTTACTAGAACTGCTCGTTTTTTATCAGAGGTCTGTGATTTAGTTTTTGATGCAGCAAGCAGAGGAAAACAATTTTTAATTGTTGGGACAAAATGGAAAGTAGCTGATTCAGTAGCACGGGCTGCAATAAGGGCTCGATCCCATTATGTTAATAAAAAGTGGCTTGGAGGTATGTTAACGAATTGGTCCACTACAAAAAGGAAACTTCAAAAATTCAGGGACTTGAGAGTGGAACAAAAGACGGGGAGACTCGCCCGTCTTCCGAAGAGAGATGCAGCCATGTTGAAGAGACAATTATCTCACTTGCAAAGATATCTGGGCGGGATTAAATATATGACAGAGTTACCTGATATTGTAATCATCGTTGATCAACAAGAAGAATATAAGGCCCTTCGAGAATGTATTACTTTGGGAATTCCAACGATTTGTTTAATCGATACAAATTGTGATCCGGATCTCGCAGATATTTCGATTCCGGCGAACGATGATTCTATAGCTTCAATCCGATTAATTCTTACCAAATTAGTATTTGCAATTTGTGAGGGCCGCTTATATAAGAAATCCTTGATTCAAGATAAAATCAAAAATTGACTTCGTAAACTCGATAATAGAATCGGTTACTATTCCTGAATCTCAAAAAATATATAAAAACGGCTGGGGATTTTATGTGATTAATCGGTATCCTAAATATAAAATTCAAGTAGACAAGTCGAGAAATAGATAATAGATGGTTGAATCAAAATAATTTCTTTTAAAGTGATATTTCAGTCAGAGGACAATATGAATGTTCTATCATACTCAATCAACACGCTAAAGGGGTTATACGATATATCCGGTGTGGAAGTAGGCCAACATTTCTATTGGCAAATAGGGGGGTTCCAAATCCATGGCCAGGTACTTATTACTTCTTGGGTTGTAATTGCTATCTTATTAGGTTCAGCTGCTATAGCTGTTCGGAATCCACAAACCATTCCGACTGGCGGTCAGAATTTCTTTGAATATGTCCTTGAATTCATTCGAGACGTGAGCAAAACTCAAATTGGAGAAGAATATCGCCCCTGGGTTCCCTTTATTGGGACTATGTTTCTATTTATTTTTGTTTCTAATTGGTCAGGGGCTCTTTTACCTTGGAAAATCATACAGTTACCTCACGGGGAGTTAGCCGCACCCACGAATGATATAAATACTACTGTTGCTTTAGCTTTACTAACGTCGGTAGCCTATTTCTATGCGGGTCTTACAAAAAAAGGATTAGGTTATTTTGGTAAATACATTCAACCAACTCCAATTCTTTTACCCATTAACATCTTAGAAGATTTCACAAAACCTCTATCACTTAGTTTTCGACTTTTCGGAAATATATTAGCGGATGAACTAGTCGTTCTTGTTCTTGTTTCTTTAGTACCTTTAGTGGTTCCTATACCTGTCATGTTCCTCGGATTATTTACAAGCGGTATTCAGGCTCTTATTTTTGCAACTTTAGCCGCAGCTTATATAGGCGAATCCATGGAGGGCCATCATTGATTAGTCTTAGAAAGAGTCCTTTTTTTAGCTTAGATCAAGGCAATATATGTGTGGCTCAAGATACTCTATTCTATCAGGATAATCTCTTTCTATTTTCTAAATATACAAATAGAGTCTACGATAATAGAAAAACGATCTTCGAGAAGTTTCAACTAAAGGGGAGTTGGTTAGTAGAGAGGGGTCGCGCCAGGTATGATGTGTAATCCAATGGCTATAAGTTAACTCTTGTAGATTAGATGTTTCGAAGAATGATTCGAAAATCCGATTGAATTTAAGATAGAATGGGCAGTTTACGTTATGGAAGAAAGATATGTATATTTGATATTGGATATTGACAAGTTTTATATGAACTAATATTTATATTTCATTAGCCCTACTTGTCTAAATTAAGATAGGTATGATATGCCAGTCGAAGCCCTTCCGTTTCGTTTATGACTGTAAATTGAATGAATAAACAGAGAAAATAAAGAAAAAGATCGAAGAATGATTAGAAAAGGAAATGAAAAAACTCAAGTTGGATTGATTCGGAAAGACTCTACAAATAGGAAATAAAAAAGATGAAGTCTTTCTAATGATCTAATGATTCAATAATATTCTTATTTCTATTTCAATTTGGAGTTTTTAGTTATTTTGACTAGATGAATATTAGCAATAGAATAATTAAGTCATAATTCATTGGTTGATTGTATCATTAACCATTTATTTTTTTTTTTTTTGTGTGAGGAACTTATCATGAATCCACTGATTTCTGCCGCTTCCGTTATTGCTGCTGGATTGGCTGTAGGACTTGCTTCTATTGGGCCTGGAATTGGTCAAGGTACTGCTGCGGGCCAAGCTGTAGAGGGTATTGCGAGACAGCCCGAGGCAGAGGGAAAAATACGAGGTACTTTATTGCTTAGTTTGGCCTTTATGGAAGCTTTAACAATTTATGGATTGGTTGTAGCATTGGCGCTTTTATTTGCGAATCCTTTTGTTTAATCCGAGAAAAGAAAAAGAAATAGGGGAAATACAGATTTCTTTTCGCGTATTGGACTTGCAGGTTGCTTTTTCACATTATATCAAAATATCGTTCCCACACAATTACTTATTCGTTGAGAAACTAACCTGCGGGAAGGACTGATTTGAGGATGAGGAATTAGTGTTACTCACTTCCTTTCTTCCTTCCCCTTTTTAGTCCAAAGGAGAGGTGTTGCAACAAAAGAGGTATTTCGCAATTCACATGAAACCTAGTACCTAATTCTATTCCAATAAGTCTTATTCTTATTGTTTATTGGGAATCTCAATTAAAAAAAGACAATTCATTTCGAAATTGAATCGATTTTTGAATCGATTTTCTATTTAGAAGTAGCAAAGAGGTGAAGCAATACAACGATTTTTTTAGTTTATCTATAAGAGGAGCTCATATGAAAAATGTAACCGATTCTTTCGTTTTCTTGGGTCACTGGCCATCCGCCGGGAGTTTCGGGTTTAATACCGATATTTTAGCAACAAATCTAATAAATCTCAGCGTAGTGATTGGTGTATTGATCTTTTTTGGAAAGGGAGTGTGTGCGGGTTGTTTATTTCAAGAATAGGTTGGATTCAACCAGCTGTACCTCTTTTTTTTCTTTATAACTAAGGACGAAAGGTACATGATTTCGCGAATTACTTCTGAATAAATAAAGAAATCATATGTAAGAACCATAGCATTTCGCGATTTGTTGGTAAATATACTTTGATTCTCTATCAACCAATAATGGGGGACCATTAACATGGTTAAAGCTAAACCGTTTGAAGTCTAGGCACAGCATGGTATTCTTTCTACCACTATATTAATACCGAAATGGTTTTAAAAAAAGAATAGTTCGAATTTTATCGATATAGAACACTCATGTCGATAAAATGATTTGAATCCTTTATTGGAAAAATGTTCATCCTTTTTTTTTATTAATATTGATAGTAAATAAATGTCAAACGCTGAGTCGATGACCTACATATAAAGTAAGACAAATTTTTGGATTTGAAGTGAAGAAAAAAAAAAAAAAACAACTTTGCTGACAATTACTTATTTTTTAGTTTTTGTTTGGTCAGAAGAGTCCTCTGAATATTCTGGTCTTTTTTTTTTTTATTAGTGATACTTTATTTTTGGAATATGAACAGAGAAGAGAGGATAGGTTCATTACATTCAAAAAAGATATGGAAATTCGCCATAAATAATTGAAGTAATTGAACGTGAGAGCCAAATGAATTGAAAGATTCAAGTTTGGTTCGGGAAGGGATCATGAACGTTTTGAAATAAATGGAAAGATAATCTACTTTCATTAAGTGATTTATTAGATAATCGAAAACAGAGGATCTTGAATACTATTCGAAATTCAGAAGAACTACGCGGAAAGGCCATTGAACAGCTGGAAAAAGCCCGGACTCGCTTAAGGAAAGTAGAAAAGGAAGCGGATCAGTTTCGAGTGAATGGATATTCTGAAATAGAACGAGAAAAAATGAATTTGATTAATTCAACTTATAAAACTTTAGAACAATT